GTGCCGTAGTTGAGTTGATCTCCTCCAATTAATCAGACGGCTGGCTCGATTGAAAACTCGCTCGCTACTCTTGATAGTTTCGCAAGCCTTTCTCATTGTCAGCCAACGTTGGTTGGCCTTCGACCCCCTGGGAATCCGTAAATCTGAGAGCATGCCGCAAAAAAAAAGGATGGTCCCCTCATTCTTTCCGTTCCGGAAAGAATTCAAGTACCTTACCCCCATCATGGTGAACCTCTCCTTGTGATCGGGATGAGGTAGATGCCTCCCAGCCGGGGGGCGGATCGAATCAGAGTTTCCTTAGGTAGCCACCGACCTACAGTTATCCTTCAACTTCTGTGCTTGGTGGAAGAAGCGAACAAAGGTACGCTCGCTTGCTGTCTTGTTCTCTGCCGCGGACTGGGATCGCTCGCCAGCTAGGCCCTCTAGAATCAATCAAGTTGGAGCTTTATATTCTAGTATGAGAACATATTACCCATCTTCGGGGACAAGGGGCGGAACGACCTCTCGATCTACTTACTGCAGCGCAGTACGAGGTCTAGTCGTGAGCTCCTCTTATGATTCGCCCTACGCCTAGGATCTGTTCTGTGCCAAGAGCCATAGTGAGTTGCTGTTTCTATTTGTTTCTTCTTTCTCCTTGTTGATACCGGCAAGACCCAGCCAGATGATGATGTATGCTGGTTGGTAGTGAGAGGACTCTGAGTACCCGACAAAAGGGCGCTGGTCAAAAAACAATCATTTGATTGACTTTCTTGCTCTCCCTTAGCAGCGGGAAAGGAGTCTATCTATCTGCCTAGCTTTGGTAGATTTTCCCCAACACAATCCAAAACGGAAATTCCACGAATCCCTGAGGTGGATAAGTCCGACGACACAGCAGCAGTGCGGAATGGGCTTTCCCGTCCGGTGGATCTTCCCTATAGTGAGGGGGCAATACATACCAAAAGGTTCAAAGATGAAAGGCGCGGTATATAACCAACCCACCCATAGGTCTAACTGCTAGGAAAGCCAATTTCCCCTCAGGGTTTTTGAGTACACACAGCTATTGCTGATCCTTGGCGATGAGACCTTTCTTCAGGTCTTCTTTCCTCGGTGCCTTCGAAGCTCTTGGCTGGTCTTGGGGTGCTCCGCAACAACAAGAAAAAAGTGAGTCAGAAATGAGTCACAAAATCCAAGGAAAAGAAAGAGTTTGGGAACTCATTATGTGGTATTAGCCGAACCCAAGATTCATTCCATTCCCCGCTGCGCGCCCCTGATCGTAGACCACCCTTACCGGGCCACAATACCTTGAGGATTTAGCGCATCAGGAGTTTGCACGGATTTGGCACTGGATTGTCCCCAGATCCTCATGATGAGGTGGCTGATTCACAACCAAATTCCCATATCGATCTTACGTAAACCCCCACTCCCACTGCCTGTAGACGCCGCTGATCGTTTATTGGTTTCGGATGCAGCGGGCTAGGGCTCTGGATCCCTATTCTCTATTATCCAAAGAATCTTCACTTAAGCACGATCAGGGGCGCGCAGCGGGGAATTAGGATCTTGATCTTCACGTTCTGGAACAAACTGCTCCTGCTGCATCTTGAACTGCTCGTGCAACTACTGCCTCCGCTTCTCTTGTCTCCGGGCCCTACTAACTACTGCGACTGGGTTTGAATCTCGATCAAGGACTGGATCCGCTCCTAGTGCTACCTCTGCTTCTCTCGTGACTGGTGCTGCTTCCCCCGCTAATAGAGTCCAATATTATATGGAGTCCATATAGAATCTATGGATCCGCAGGATCCGCTGCTGGGTCCGGTGGAACCCTAACTTCTGCTTCTGCTAGTGGATTCGCAATTTCGTTGTTGGAACCGTGCAAGGTCCGGCGGCAAGCATAGGAGCTGAGGTCGAAGGCGAGGTGGAGTGAAGCAAGGTCGGCAACAGGGGCGCGCAGCGGGGGCTCAGGCGAGTCTTCTTGTTCTTGCGGAAGGTACGAAGCCGCTCGACAAAGGAGAGGAATGAACGGCCGAGCCTCATCACTATTACTTGAGGTACGTCAGTTCTTCGATTGCGTCATCGAGGGAAGTTGTTCTATTGTGTTGGAGAGGAGGAGAGGTGGAAGAAAAAGAGAGATGGATGATCGAGTCTTTTGAAACGTTGTAATATCTCGCTTTTTCGGACCAACTTTCTGAAGGCAAAGCGGTTACGGTGGCTTTCTCGTCCCGAGATTACCATCTAGTTGAGAATTCAAGGGAGTCTGTTTGGTCGGCGGGTCCGTGGGCTTATAGCATAAAGGGCGGATGCGCCCTTGTAGCCAGGATTGGAGACGGAGCCGAATGCTGAGTAAGCGCCGGACACTTTTGCGGATGCGGAAACTTGCTGTTCGACGAAGAGGCTGGGGACGAACCTAGGGTGCTGATAGATGCTCCGACGATGCTAAGAAGAGTCAAGTTAAGCGAGATCAAAACCAAGAGAATTAGTCTCACTAGAGAAAATAGAGATACAGTACCGCTGGATGAACCTGGGCAAAACTAGAAGATGCGACAAAAAACAGGATGACCGGTCTAGCGCGGGCGCCTGCAAAGAAATACAGAGGATGGTCAGGATGCGCTGTTGTGGACAGGCTAAACAGGTTTTGTGGATTATGCCTAATGCAGGCTATGGTCGGAGCGGAGCCCTTTAGCAAAGAAGGGAGTGAAATTCGAATCTGTAGTTTAGAATTTGTCCTCTGGCTACGTCAAGGATGCTACCTCGGGATATGATTGACCCAGGTCTTTGTCTGAGTTCCCCTCCAGCGAGTTCTCCTCGAGTTGCAGTGTCAGTTCCGGATATTACCACTCTTTCAACTCCAGTACTACAACCATTGTCTCAGTAGTCGCAGTAGTCTCAACCTGTTAAAGTCGCGTACGGGAAAAATGAGTTCGTTGTTGTTACGGCTTTAAGACATATGACGGATTGGAGGGTCAGGAGCGCAACGTAAGCAACGAAAATCCTGCTGAAAAGGTAGAGGACGAAGGCGCGAGCGGCATCCAGGATCCCCCGTCCTGGATAAAGTGGTCTCATAGCACGCCTTCTGGTGCAAAAGGCTCCAGCAGTAGTGGAACCAAGTTTTGACTTAGCATAAGTACTCCTTATAAGAAGTGGGCGATCAGAACATTGATTTCAACGGATAGACGGAGCTTTGGGTGCTTCCAAAGTCAGCGAGGCTACGAATATGGCTTTCACTGCGCGAGCATAGAATACGTTTGCGATCAAACTACAGCAAATAAGAAGGACCTAATTAGAAGCGAGAAATTCCACGAGGCTCCAAAAGCTATATATAGATTGCTTAGAGAGAGAGCAGGAGTGATTATAAGCGAGGTGAAAAAAAGCATGTTTTTTAGGATCAGAATGAACATACTGAAGTGGAGACAGAGCCTGCTGTGCTTTACTAGCACTAAAGACTTCATGACGATGGCGATATTGTTGTCAACATGCAAAGTGCCTTTCAATTCTATACAGTCTTGGGAGTCGCTAGAGAAGATGATCAAGCGCAGCAACATTCACTATATACCGTCTTTCTACATAGTTTCAGCTGACGTCTTGATAGAAAAAGCTCTAAAGAACGACCTGGTGAAATTCATTTTTTTTCACGAAAACTACACTATATATGACTTGGCGGCAAGACTAGGGAACGAGACTATATCACTTACTTAACGCTTTCTATGATGAGTTGCTTCAGGAGGTCAATGTCATGATGTGCGACGAATAAATTCACAGAATCTATCCTGCAGACGACAAATTCGGCTATTTTCACACTACTGCATAAAAGTATGCTAGAAAAAGTGGCACAGATTTAGCTCTTTCGTTTAGAGATGATATAGTTGCTGTGGAGGAAGAAGTCGAGGCTGGCGATAGCCACTTAGCGGCTTTCAGAGTTTGTGTCATCACCTCTTGCCGCGCCAAATCTGGCAAAGAAAGAAAGCATTGATCAAATACCAGAACGAAGCAGCAAGTTGGTTAGGAACTGTAAGGAAGAGCTTATCCCGCTCTGGGAACTACTCTTGTGCAAGGAGACAGCTTGGTGTGAACTCTCCAACCATTTTTCCATCTGTACACGCTGGTTACGCCAGCGAATCTGAAATCAAGTATTGGAAAAGTGAAAAGCTTAACACAAGCTCTTTTTGACAGAAATCAAAGGGCGCTAGCCTAGCCATTTATGGTTTGGATTTGTCTTTCCCATAGCTTTGATTTCCCTAGATCCGCTACCAACTGGTATCATAGATAGTCTATTATTTATGCTTTGTCTGATAAGGACAGACAGACAGTACATGGAACGGTGGGAGATAGGAGTGAACGGAGAGACTGAAGGGAAGCGAGGACCCGAGTAAACTGGGATTGGTTTCCATGGTAGGTGAGCCCTGCGAGGGGACGAGCCACGGAAACCTACTAGAAAGAAGTTCTGTTATGTGGGCAAGGCAGGAAAGAAAGTCCGAAAGAAATATTGGAATAGGCCCTCCCGCAGATGAACATACCTGACTTTGAGGTGAGAGCAATTATCCCAATGTTCCTTTTGACATCAGATGTTTCTCGTAGATAGAGTGATGCTCATTGGGAAATAGAACCTCCCGTTTAGGCACATGGGTACGACTGATATTTGACTCCTTCCTGGCTGCTCATTTCCCTCCTCCATCTAGAAGAAGTGACAAGAAGAAGAATGTCCAAGCCTGGGTCCAACCAAATCAAAACTCTTTCCTAGCAAGGTGGGGAGGAGAGATCCTTAATATTACTTTATCAGCAAAAGCAGTACGGTGAGCTTCTCAAGGTACCTTCGCAGTATCACTCTGCTACGGCTATCCGCCTTCTTGATATTCGTCTTTCGCCATATGTACTGAGCTCGGGACTTTTGAATAAGGTTCAAGCAAGCGGCCAAAGCCCCTGTCTATGTAACAAGAATAGTCAATTTCGCCACGGGAAAAAGCTTGAGTAAAGCAGTGCAGTATTGAACTGAGCTACGGGCCCCGCTGCGCGCCCCTCACTTCTTCTTATACCGCTCGTGCCCGTAGACTACTAGGTAACTCACGCTTCGTCCTTAAGAGGTGCAGGTGCCTAATTATTATATTGCTTCAGTCAATTCATTAAGAGCTTATTCTGATTGAATGGTTCTTCCGGATATTCCAAGAATAGAGCAGGAGATTCTATAACAAACACCGGATTTTCGGCTGAAAGCCAGCCGTGCCGTTCGAAAGAGACAGATATTGTTACGAGAATCGTCTGCTCTCTCATGGAAAGACATCTATCTTTGGGTGTGGCAAAACATGCAAGAAAGCGCTCCACTCCGAACTAGCAAGCACCAAATCAAGAAGTAATTCAGTCAGATAATAGGTATAGATAAGTATAGGGTCTCAAAGGAAAACTAGATAGGGTTCTTTGACCTAATATAGGTGTATATTAGTGGTCCCATACTTACTAGAATATGAGGAGTGACTTTCTTTCAACGAATAGGAGTTTTCATAGAGTATGTATCTTCTTTCGTCTTTGCTTATCAAATCTCCTTGCGTGCTTGGTATTCGGCAAGCTTCTGGGGCTTGTCGCCTCTTATTTATCGTCGGGCGGCGCTAGTCCTCATTGACACGATTACTTAACCCCAAAAACCTCGCTACAAGCCTTCGACCACTTACACCAATCGTAGGAATTCGAAAGAATGAGAAAATCACGGCATACGGAAGAGAGAAATAGAGGACAATTCCGCCCTTGGCTTTCTGAAACTCAGGAACTGGGCGAAAGCGCGTATACTTCATCACACATGTTGGTAGTTACACTCAACAGTCTAGTCTCGACTTTGTTTATATGTCTCTCTTCTATAAGCTGAAGAAGCCATCACACGTAGTACCAAATCCCAGGAGTCAAGCTGAACTCGAGATGTTAGGGGAATGGAAAGCAAGTGCCAGATCACAAAACTCCACGTTGTGTAAGGAATTCGAGCCAGGTATCCACCCACAGGTCGGAGCACCACCTAACTAAGTGAGCGAGAAAAGAGCAACTCCAATTGCAAGGAGGAAGATACATCGCTTTTTGTTGAACAGAAATGAATTCCAACCAGACTCTGGAGAATCCTTCCTACCCACTCATCAGGAGAGTGAACCTGAACCCGAGAAAAAGAACACAGTGACCGGAGGGAATGAAAAGTAGGGAGTTCCGGTCAACCTAGCTATTTCTCTTCCTTGTCTCGTAATAATCTGCTTCGTAGCCTAGATCGGTTATCCCAGAACAACCATATCCGGATATTCTGGACTTTCTCTATATCTTCTTCTTATGACCCAATCCCCTTTCGTTCGGTGTAGCTAAGGATCAGAAGATGTCCTTTAGCTGCGAGACCTGCTCAACTAGAACATTTGGGATGTAGGTCAGCCGAGGAAGGGCTCCCTCTTTCGGTTTGTTTTTTTAGCTCTAATTGTCTTTTTTGAGGAGTTCCCTTGATAAGAAGAGTCGTAATCGTAAGCCGGAATACATAACTGCCTTTACAAAGAAGAAAAGTCGCTGATGAAAGTTTGGGTGAGAGTAGAACGGGCACTTGAGAACGAAGCAGCTTCTTATGAGACTACCGTTGATCGATCATTCCCTTGTTTTCTCTCCTCAGTTATCGGTAGCACCATACCTTATTCGGCTAGTTTCGTCTGCTCCTCCTCATCCGGGTGGAAAGCAGCTATTCGAATGGGTTGACAGATGGTATTGAAGTTCCTGATATGGGAGCTCTTTCAAACGCCAGCTTCTCATTCTATCAGTCCCTATTTCATGGGAGATATGCTTTCAAATGATTACCTGGGGAGATCTCTTTCATTAGGGTTTGATGCTCCTCAATGGAGATCCACAGAATAATAGCTTGCTTTTGGATTTTGGACATTGACTCATCCGGATACCGGGATACGATCCCCTATAAAGGGTAGACCCGGGAACTGAAGGGAGAGCTCCGAAGATGAAGAACATCTCGAGGAGGCAGGGCAGCCCGCGGAGAGCTGGGGTCAGGGCGGCGTATTGAATCTTTTCTTTTTCAATACTCCAAATAGGAAGATGTGGTCAAAAGCATTCTTAGAAAGAAGGAGCAAAGACAGACTTACCAAAGTAAGCGGAGATCCTTTGGAGTAGGCAAGGGAAAATCAGATCATAACCCTAGCAGTGGAAAGAAGAAGACGTACGAAATCAAAACACTAAAGTGCCAAAGAAGAAGAAAGCAATAGATCCCCGCTGCGCGCCCCTCACCACTCGTTCACTTGGTGGGTTTTGCTTCGCCTTTCCCTCTACTCTTGCCCCGCCGACTCATTCATTCCACGGTGGCTGGGTGCTGACTCGGGGACTACTTGACAAGATTCAATACGCCGCCATTCGAGACTCTTTTTCACTGTCTGAATGTGCGAGTTGAGAAGCATGCACTTCAATGATGAAGGAAAAAGGCTTGCTACAAGCTGGGCTCAGGGACTGCAGTCAGCCGCTTCCCCTGTAGTCGTCAACTCGTTCTTGACAGATCGTATTCCTTTGCTCTCCTGGTGCTCCCATAAGAAGCTTGTCCACAATTGACAACGGTCGCAGGCTTAGGTCCAAGCTTTGTGTGCACCGAGGAAGTAATAGATCGACTTGCTAGTAGAAGAGGGCTTGTTTGAAGCATATCGAGATGGGCCTGTTTATTCATCCCATTGACAGATTCATTCCTTTTGATTCGGGAAGAAGAAATTCACTAGTACTGATCTTGCTTTCGGTCGCTTATCTCAACAAAATCAAGACTGGTTTCCTTTCTTCAAAGTCTTGCTTGTAATAATATCCCTTTTCAAATCGTTGAGCAGTGACCAGAAGGAATGGAGTCAGAGATTCTGAAAGTATACTTGTCATGTAGACAAGGCAGAGAACAAGAGAAGATGAGTTGGCCGTCAAACCAAATCCAACTAGTTTTCATCAAAGCGAACGAACACCAAAATCATCGTCTTCAAAGGATGATTCTCAGTAGCCGGCAAAGGCCTCACCTCGGGGGTTTTTGTTCACACGTGATTGGCTGAAGACGAAGAGTTGCCTAATGAATAGGGAAAACCAACCTTTGAAGACCTTGTCAATCCATCTGGTTCGCTTGCATCTTCACATGCCACTGGTGGAGAATGATGACCCCCCAGAGCTTTCATCCACCTCCTTCTCCATAATCACTTGATTGCCCAACCCTTTCGAGAGTTGGCTATGTCTGTGCCCGGTGAAAGAGAAGAAGAAGTGGCATTTTCTGGCTGTTTATTCCCTTCCCTTGTTTCAGAAGCAGCAGCCTATTTCTCAGATCTGTCCGTACCAGAGGTCAACTTCCATTACCAAGGAAAGAAGCTTGAGCCATCGACTCAATATAAGATATTACTTGCATCAAAAACATCAGCCTGAGTCAATAGCTTCGCTCACTAAGTATACACCAACCTCTCCTTTCCCTGTCTGCTAATACCGATTTCGATCTCATCAATTTGGAAGAAGAAAATGCCTGTCCCACCTTTTTCATTATACTCTTTTGAATTGGTCCCATACGTTTACCCATAAAGATTCACCAATGTCTGGAAATGACATGGATCAACAATGAAGTTCTTGGTCTCACCCCTGCTGCTTGACTTGCTTACTGAAGTAGCTGAGTGACCACTTGAAGGGGCCTCTACGGCTGGGCCTAGTGCTTGGCTGCCGCTACTGTTAGCCAAGGATTCCACCTCGGGAAGCGAAGTGCCAGCAAGGAGAGCCGGATCTGGCTTATCCGAAGTTCAAGGGCACCTAAAGGACAGTCTATCTATCCCACTCGAGTTTTGATGCAAGTAATATCGTATATAGCTCGAGAAATTGAATGAATTCTTTTGTCAGATCTTCGATAGAATGGATGGATTTCATAATTATACGTAATTCTATGCGTCAATACTCTATTATATGCGTGACGCCTGTTTTTTGTTTTTTTCATTTTGGTGACTAACGACAAATCAATGGAATTATGGTATGGTTCACATCATTTGGCAGTTTTTGATAGGGCAATGCCAGCAAATTGTTGGTATTTCATATGCATTATTGTTTTGATCATTTTGAGGGGCGCGCAGCGGGGAATGCGCCTGAGGGTTGAGACGAGAACGAACGGGACAATCAAAGACAATTGTCGAAGATCTAGGAATTGCATTGCTCCCGTTGGTCAGGCTCCCCGGGGCTTCACAATTACAGCAGTAGGAAAGCATCTCCATCAATATGGAGAATCGGTAGAGCAACGATTCTTTTCCAAAATGGAAAGGAACTTGTTCGAGTACTACTCCGAGTTTGATCATTTCTGTCTTTGAATAAGGCAAGGCTAGCGAGTCTTTGACTTCGGCCTCTCCACTCCCATGCCTTTCTTAGTTGGACCAACCCAAGCTAGATTTGTGTGTGAAAGTCTTTCTTCATTTGTCGAGCAAGAAGCGGACCAAAATCAAGCTTTCTTTATTGAGATTGATGGATAACCAATTCATTTTCCAATATAGTTGGGAGATTTTACCCAAGAAATGGGTACATAAAATGAAAAGATCGGAACATGGGAATCTATTTGATACCAATACTGACTACCTATTCCCATTGTTGTGCTTTCTCAAATGGCATACCTATACAAGAGTTCAAGTTTTGATCGATATTTGCGGAGTTGATTATCCCTCGAGAAAACGCAGATTTGAAGTTGTCTATAATTTACTGAGTACTCGGTATAACTCACGCATTCGTGTACAAACAAGTGCAGACGAAGTAACACGAATATCTTCGGTAGTCAGTCTATTTCCATCAGCCGGCTGGTGGGAGCGAGAAGTATGGGATATGTTTGGTCTGTCTTTCATCAATCATCCGGATTTACGCCGTATATTAACAGATTATGGTTTCGAGGGTCATCCATTACGAAAAGACTTTCCTCTGAGTGGATATGTGGAAGTACGCTATGATGATCCAGAGAAACGTGTGGTTTCTGAACCCATTGAGATGACCCAAGAATTTCGCTATTTCGATTTTGCTAGTCCTTGGGAGCAGCGTAGCGACGGATAATTATGAATCCACATATATATAGGTCTAGTCCTGGGGACAAAGAAATAGGAAATGCTCTTTTCTATATTCTTCGTTTATCTTCCTCTTTTTTGAAATGAGACGTCGGATATCATTGAATAGAATAAGGGGCGCGCAGCGGGGTTCTCTTTTTCCTTTCTTCGTCTTCCATTTCAGTTCTTTTCTTTCGGTTTCATTGCACCGCAGGCAGAAGAGTACTCAGGCTAGCTCCGCCTGAGCTTGCTTGCGCCCCACCTAACCCTACGTCAACTCTTGTCTACGCTTGCTGCTCGCTCAGTTGCTTTCAGTAGAAGGGCAGAAAGGCCGGCCTGATCGATCGGAAAATGACTCGTCTGGTCTTGCACTTCACTCTATGCTCGCTGGCACCTGTTCATTTACTTGCGCTTTGCCAGAAGCGACGAAGGAGGGTAGCTGGGGCCGAGGCAATTAGGGGGAAGCTTTCTGTCTACTAAGCTTTGCCCCTTGCTTGACCTTATGAACTGACTCCACTTCTTTCTTCTCCCGGAACACTAGCTAATCTAATAGTGAGTTCCATCTGCTCTTCTTCACTTTTGGTCGAAGGGCGCCATCCTTCTGATTCAGGAAGCCTTTTTTCGGGGCCCCGGGAAGGAAGGGGAGAGTGGCCGAGCGGTCAAAAGCGGCAGACTGTAAATCTGTTGAAGGTTTTCTACGTAGGTTCGAATCCTGCCTCTCCCACTTGTTGACGACTTCAGAGAATAGAAATAAGGCATTCGTAAGCGGAGGAAGGCCAACCGAGCGAAGCTCTTTCTTTTTTGGTTGTTGATAGAAGTGCATTCCATTGTCTCTCTCGTATGCGTGATCGAGAGGTTGACGATCTATAGAGATTCTCCATCTATATCCAATCCCAACGAGACGAGAGAAGGGAGTCGCTTCCTAGTCGGCTTTGAGTCTCTGCAGTCGGCACACGCGCGCCCCCTAATCATGCCTCCTTGGTTCGGGACGAAGACAAGCGATACATACGATAGAAAAAGAAAGTGCCTGAGGGCGCCTTTGAGTTTTTCAGTTGCAAACTCCAGCTTCGAGGATTGATTGTTCTGTTTTGAAGCAAGAAGTCTTGAGCTCAAAGCCGCTCAAGGACAAGCAAGGGCGACGTTCGCAACCCCGGGGCAAGTTTGATTGAGGATTGGAGAGGAGGAGAGGTGGAAGAAAAAGAGAGATGGATGATCGAGTCTTTGTGCGAGCCGTATGCGGTGAGAGTCGCACGTACGGTAAGGAGGGGGGTTCGCGTCTGTCTATACGTGTAGTGTGGTGGTTGGGCCTACCCACCCTATTTGTTCCATGATCTATGGGTCTACTGGAGCTACCCACTTCGATCAATTAGCCAAGATTTTGACCGGATACGAAATCACTGGTGCTCGATCTAGTGGTATTTTGATGGGCATTCTCTTTATCGCTGTAGGATTCCTATTCAAGATCACTGCAGTTCCTTTTCGGGCGGCTGATGGACGGACGGCCCCCTATAGGTATACGTGTAGGATGGGTGGTACCGCTCAGATTGCGGCCAATCCTCCTAACTGCGCGCGGGCCGGGCTTAGAGCGCGTGAAACTCATCACTACCTCTAAAGGGCGTTGAGACCATAGCATGTTACACAAAAGCGCCGCTTTCTCTGGAGTGTTGTCACACAGCTGCCCGACTCGAAGAGCTACTCGCTCTGTAGTGTTGTCACACAAGATAAGCACTAGCCCGCCTGCTGGCCGGGCGAATCCAAGTTCTCTTCCGGTCAACTGTACACCCAGTCAAGTGCAAAAAACACAGTGGAATCACGCAAGGCACGCTGCTGGTGTGCTTCCTGCCCACGAGGAAAGAAGACAAGGTTCAGATTTGACTGTTTGCAGCATGGGAGCTGATTACCCAAAAAATCCCTGGGGAAAAAGCGCCAGATATCTCGGTAACGAAAACCATAGGAGGCTGTATTGGCGAGATCCAAGGGTTCACAGCTTCAAAAAAGAAAAACCACCTGGAAGTCCGAGGACTGATCGTACCGTACCGAACCAGCAGCCTTCGCGCCAAGCGACGACCGCCCTTGTCCCTTCCCTTTTTGTGTCCATTCAGCCTACTTCTGAGCTTTCTTCCGTCAGTCTCAGGCAAAGCTTAGCCTATCTTACCCACTTGGTCGACGCGCCGGGAACGAACTTCCTTTCCTTTTAGGCTTGATGGATAGATTAAGTCAGCCTCACTCCTTCCTTTTTCCAAGTCAGTGACGCTTTGCTCGCGAAGATCTCAGGGGCGCGCAGCGGGGAGCAAGCTTTCGCTTTTTTTGGTGATCCCTTTCGCTTTAGCTGATCATACCCTTCCCCTATGACCTTTCCTGAATTGGCAGTCTTCGTCGCCCAGAAAGAAGTCACTATCAAACTGCTTGCCCCACTGAAGTACCTTCGGCGGAGCCCGGTTCCAATTCATATGTTTGCTACTTCAATCAGCCTCTTGACTAATATTAGGTTTCCTTTAGAATGCGCCTCCGCTATTCAGCCTAATCTACTGTCGATTCCAAAGTCGTATGGCTGGGGTGTTTGTGGGAAGCTGCCTTGGGAGGAATTCCTTCTATATCAAAAAAGGCTTCGTCAGGAATATCTGAGAAGATCTTTCTATCAAGAAATAGGAATGACTTGTCTATATATCTCGGGGCGGTCTCGGACTGCGCTCTCTCCATTTTCTGAGATGCAATTGAGAGAGAAAGAGCAGTGCAAACTATCTTCCTCAAATCAAAGAGAATCGGGAGATGCTGACCCGATACATAGACATCTCGACGTCAAAGCGTCATTCTGACTAGAAATCAATCTCATCTATCTCTTGTCTATCTATGAATAAAGTCCACTTTTGGTTTTCCCTAAGCCGCAGCTAGATTAGTTCGGATTGGATCCTTTCTGCTTCTCCCAACGAACTCGCCCCTCCCGAATGCTTCTCCAATCCTGACTCGAGAAGAGAAGAAGGCTCCCCCTCCCTTTGTCTTTTTTCGCTTTGCTAATCTTCCCCTGCGGGCCGGCAGGCTGAGGCGGGCTGCCGCGGAAGGAAGAAAGAAAGTCGAAGAGCGTCTGAGACTTTGTCCTTTTTGAAGTGCAAGAAAGGAAACTTGATTTACTTATATTTCATCCCTCTTCCCGCTTTTTTTGGATTCAAGGCATTAACTAGAACCCCCAGTTTGAGCCTATGTTCACCCGGGGAAAAGGTTCATTCCTTCATGCCTGCCGACGTTCAGATAAGGGAATGCTTCCCAAAGTAAGGAAAGGCTCGACGAAGGGGGGGGGAGATTAGCGGGATAAGGAAAACGATTTCGGAAATGGAGATTTCGATTTCATCGAAAACGAAGAAGGTCGAGGGGCGCGCAGCGGGGCCTTCCAAGTGCGCCATACTTTGCCTTCCAAGTTCTAATCAAGAATTCCGGCTTGGACCGGGAAAGCGCTGGTAACAACATAAAGGAAGGGGTCCCTGTAGCTGCTGCGCCCGCCCACGGAGCAGCAGGTTCGGCATCTACTCAAAAAGAGAGAATCCACTTCAGTCAGAGAACCACGTCTCTGTTAGGCAGCGTGTGGAATGGTCGAGAGCGGACCAAATGGATATATAATCCAAGCCAAGAGTGGAGTTACGTGAACAGCCGTCTGATGGAAAACAACTTTCACGTTCGGTTCAGAGAGCACTTTTTTCGTTGAGAAGAACTCCTTCCCTTTTGTGTTCATTCCCCAGCGGCGAATTCACAACTTGTGGGGCCCGCCCGCACTATTCAATCTCTCGAGCCCCCAAGACAACCCCCCTCTCCTTCGGACTCCATCTCTCTTTTGACTCTATATATGTGGGCACCTGATATCTATGAGGGTTCACCCACCCCGGTGACAGCATTCCTTTCTATTGCGCCGAAAATCTCGATTTTGGCAAATATGTTACGTGTTTTTCTTGTTGCTTCCTATGGAGGTACATTGCAACAAATCTTCTTTTTCTGCAGCATTGCTTCTATGATCTTAGGAGCACTGGCCGCCATGGCCCAAACGAAAGTCAAAAGACTTCTAGCTTATAGTTCGATTGGACATGTAGGTTATCTTTGTATTGGTTTCTCATGTGGAACCATAGAAGGAATTCAATCACTACTCATTGGTCTATTTATTTATGCATCAATGACGATAGATGCATTCGCCATAGTTTTAGCATTACGGCAAACCCGTGTCAAATATATAGCGGATTTGGGCGCTCTAGCCAAAACGAATCCTATTTTGGCTATTACCTTCTCCATGACAATGTTTTCATACGCAGGAATACCCCCGTTAGCCGGCTTTTGTAGCAAATTCTATTTGTTCTTCGCCGCTTTGGGTTGTGGGGCTTACTTCCTAGCCTTAGTGGGAGTAGTGACTAGCGTTATAGGTTGTTGGGCGGCCGGAAGGTTGCCATGAGTCAGGTTGGGGGACCGCAGTTTTCCGTGCACCGGACACGTAGCTTACCGAATCAGTTGCGACACAGATGGGAATGCATGCTACGAAAGACAGGGTCGAGTCTGATACATCAACCTCATACTCCCTTGTACGAGTCCACAATCACTACACGAGATGAACCTGGGTTTGGTGAATGAATGGAAGTTGGCGTTAGGTGTAATAGGACCCCCAGTTACTGCGCGCGATCGTATACTGAGGTGCTCCCCGTCGGTTGTTGGAACGACGCGAGCCGGGCCTGGATTCCATTCATAAAGATGAAGGGGGGTAACTAATTCCCATCTCATTTGGGGCGGAAAACGAATCTTCATCTCGATGTGATACAGCCCTTTCCTTTTTCGTTGGGAAAGAACGGCGAAGTCCATCCGAACCGTCCAATTCAGAAATAAGAGGAGAGCAAAGCGCCAATGGCGCGCGAAGCGCATGCGGAAGCGGCGCGGAGAAAGAAGGGTGGAGGAGAAGGAGCCGAGCTCATTCCCTTCACTAGGATGTATTACCAAAGCAGTGCTTTGTTTCCTGGCCAACGGATTTGGGGCTGATCGCAAAAGATATATGAATAGCGCCTCCAAAGAATCGATTTCGATTTCTCCTGGCGCTTCAAAGAAGCTGAGCCCCCCCTCTCATGAAACGGCTCTGCTGCAATGGATGGCAGAGGGTCCGTAGTACCCGAAGCACTGGAGTGATCAAGTAGCCGGGAAGGGGCCTAGAAGTGCCTACTACTACACCACCACATTCAACTTGGCTCTACACATTGAAAGATCTGACTCCTGTCCAGTGTCTGGCAGAACGTTGGGGCCCCGCTGCGCGCCCCTGACTCCTTATTCCCCGGCCCAGTAATGGAGCCTGACTGATTCAGGGGAGAGAGTGGAGCCTATCGAAGCACTCTTTAGAGTCAGATCCCCGCTGCGCGCCCCTCTTCATTCTCTACAGGGGTTTTTCGGGGCAAAGATGGAAAGGATCAAAGACGGGAATAAGAACCAAGCTCGCCTTCCTTTTTGATCATTTGGAGGGGGATAAAGAGTGGAATGGAAAAACAGACTAACATTTGACAGGGGTATGGGCTTCGAGACAAAGAAAGAATCATCTTGAGCTCCGCGGCCCCAATGATTATGACCGGGCCTGAATGTATGGTAAGTGATCCGAACCCGCCCGGAGCGAGCCCCCCATAGAGGCAAGTGAAGTTGGTGAGCCGTATGATGGGCGACTATCTCCTGCGGTTCGGAGAGGACTCAGCTGTTAGTTAGTACCGCGGGGTGGACCCTTCTTGTCTTCGGAAATGAACCCAGCGAGAAACGTATAACGTTGAGAGCAGTGATCAACTACGGCACGTTTCGAGCAGAAAAAACTGGATCCTAGCCCACCGAGGAACTACTAGCGTTCCGAGGAAGAGGACACTACTTTAGGCACGTGTCGACCAGAAGATAGGACCCTGACCCTTTCACTCTATTTTATTATATACGCTTAGTGAAAAGAATGTTTTTTGATAAACCTAGGACATGGATTCTATATGAACCAATGGATCGTGACAAGTCGTTACTACTAGCAATGACTTCCTCTTTCATTACTTCATCCTTTCCATATCCCTCTCCTTTGTTCGATCTTACTCATCAAATGGCACTCAGTTCATATCTTTAAGTTCGATCATTGACAAGGTTCAAAGAAAGGGTGGACTGAAGGTAAGCACTAATTACAACCTCTGCCTTTGTCATCATGATTCATTATCCAATTAAGTGAGAGTGTTGAGTCGACTAGGGCAATTCTCTGACTGCAACTAGCTCGCAGCTCGACTCTACTCTAATAGATCGGCGCATTCTACTCCTAGATGATAGGTGAGGTTCTCGCCTTCCTACAAACAAGTCTTGTCGACGTGCCGAAGAAGGTCCGAATGGAGAAGAGGGGCGCGCAGCGGGGATTCGATCTCGTGATTCGACCTCGAGGGGTCCTCCCCGGCGCTTTTTGACAATGCTCGACTCGTACGTACCATTACATCCACGTTGACGAAATAACGTCTTTTTTTCCGTGTGTTGACCGTTCTCTCGGTCTTTAGCCTTCTAGCAACGAAGGAGGGGCGCGCAGCGGGGAAGAGAAAGATGGAATTCATTCCCTGGAAAGCGAATTACACACACCTTCAAATCAATCCCAAGGGAGCAATCGTCAGTGACTGATATTTCATGAATCCCAAGGTTCACTAGAGTGACTGATATTCAATCAAGCCCATGGGTCACTACAGTATACAATCAATCAACAAGGGAGGTACTCCTATTCAATCATTGATGAAACAAAAGAGGTAGCCCTACTTGCCTATCTGACTAAGCCTATCTCGCTAGCACTTTCACTTTGTGAACATCCGTTTATCATTTCTTTGGTTCAAGGTTTTCCTTTCCCCTGGGCCTTCTTCATAGGTTTTTTCCTCGGCATAGTACTTTTTGATCCTCTTTTGACCCACTGTACACGATGTACCAGGCCTGGAAACTGACCACGTGGCTATGAGTTATTAACATAGATGTAAATTCCACAATTGGAATTCGAAGCTATTACAATGTTGCAACGCGAATCAGCTCTTCTTCTTACTTTCACTTTCCTACTTTCTGGCGCCTTTGGAAGCTCCACTAACTCCCAAGTCTTATTATTCAAGTGTACTATAACTATAGGCTGGCTCGCTCCTTATGCTCGCTGGGTAGCAGTCTTCTTTGTAATCTTACATGACAGCTATCGAAGTTCATCATTAGCGGAGGACAAGGTATGCTGGCTAAATTGACTCTAAGTCTGACATGCCTGCCTTGGATTTCTTATTGCGGCGCATCGTTGTTGCTAGTTTTCACGGAGAATTGCCTTTGTTATGCAAATAATCCAAGATGAATCAAGTCTCTCCTTTATTCCCCTACAGCTAGTTCAGAAGGGGTATACGCGCCCTTACTCCCGGGGATAGGAAGGAACATAATCAAAGAGTAAAGTACCGAACCTTGCCTACGCATCCAAATCACTTCCCCAAGTCCACTCTTCTTATTAAGTTAAGGACACCACCCTCTGAATCTGACGAAAGTCACCTTCCTTTCCCTTGGTGGCTCTACTCCTGATGTTGAGTTTATCGCTTTTGGATGCAACCTTGTTCTCCGTGTGTTTCTATTTCATTTACCTGTTCTACTGGGCGGGGGTTAGCCCATATGTTGGATAGCGTCCGTCTCATGCTGTTTCATGTGTGTTGTTTTTGTTGTCGATTTCGAGATAAACAGAAAGATATTAATGCACCTATAATTTGTTGATATCCACGTAAACGGTGGGATTGCGGCTACTCGGCGTAGCACTCTTACGAACAGAACTCAGTCCCACCCGACATGCCCTCGTACTAGAGCGGAACTCACCTACTCTATTCTGCCCAGTCTTCTCCCATAGGCTCAGAAAAGGAAAGGTACGATCCCTGATCGAAAGAAAACACAACTACAAAGTCTATGCTACGCTTTCTAATCGAAGGGAGTGATCACATACCCATCTGAGCAAAGGTCTTCTATATAAGCAAAGCACCCCATCCTAGCGTCAAGGGTGGTCTGTAGGTAGCTTTTCCTAGCAGAGCTTTCTGTATCGTTCGTGATGCCGAGACATCATCAGAAAAAGCTGTTATTCTTGTTCGAGTCTCAAGGAAATACACGCTTGTTCCAGATCCTTCTTTCTTCCCAACCCCTAGAGAAGAGGAATCTCTCTAGTTATAGTGCGGCGGAAGACATCGAGCGACCCTCTTTCTTACTTCTTTTTTCCTGACCCGGAGTTCGTTTTTCTGGTTCAGTTCCTGCTTTGACTCTCTTCAAGCAGCTTCCTCTTCCAACTCGAGCGAGCTGAGAGCTTTTGGTTTGTGAGTTCTTGGAATCATTCTGGCTACGCCGTAGAATAGATTGTATTCATTCTTAGAGGTTGTGAAGTGTGCTTGAGCAATTTGGCTCCCGGGTGTCTTATCTTCAGCTTTTTTCATTCCTTTTGCTGACAAAACCAGCAACTCAAACTATACGAGTCTCCCTTTTTCCTTAGAAGAGATGGGGCGGAATAATTGACCAGAAGCGTGGCAAGGCAATGATTACCCAGTACGTACGGGGTTTTGTGAGCAGTGTGAGTAACAGTAATTCTTCGTCCTACAAATTTGGAATCGACCTTGATCCTGCTGTTAGATTGCCTTTTGGAGAGCAGATGACTACCGCTACGATGAGTCAAATGCGGAAAGCGCGGGCACTCTTTTTCATTACGATTGTGAAGGACGATGTGAAATATGCAGAATTGGATTTGATTAGTCAAATTGTAGGAGAGGGTCTACCCTGCCTTCGGTATATGGTAGTGCGCGCCCCAGAGAAGCCGACTCCACCGGGGAAGGTCGCAGTTCATATTCTCGTTGAACTTTATCCGCCCTTAATCCAGAAACACATGTTTGAAGATCTCACTAAGTCGAATCACAAAACTCAAACTACAAGTTCACTATTGGTTTGACCTGTTTTCCACCGCACTATAGTAAATGCAGCTTCCTAAGTGAATGAGATCTGTAAGCTATAGTCAGTGTGCTATATTCAAGTTATATTAACTAACGTGCGTTCTCCTGCTGGTTCCTCTTGACTCGTTAGTTGGATTTCTTCTATGGTTATTCCCGGCTGGGTAGTGCCCCTTCTCCGCGGGCTTCTGACAGCTCAGATGGATAGAGAAGTTGGATTGCCATGCTCTAGCTGTGATGATAGTGGAATGAATGGGCTCACTTACCTACTCATTCATGATTAGTCTTCTTCCTTTCTATGAGTAGTGCTTATCCATTGTGATCCGCGATACCACTCGTCACTCGGCACAAGGAGCGTTAGCGGTGGACCCGTACTCCGTCTTTCCCCGGCACTTATGGAACTGGGAGTTAGTGGAGTTGACCTTCCAACAAACCCGCAGGTCAGCGATCTCTGTCAGCAGTGGTATGTCAGATCGTACCGTGAACACCTAAACTGAGTTCATCTACTTTGTCTTCAGAATCAATGTGGGAATCAGCCATGAAACCTTTGTGTACGGGGGTCTTTTGATCAAAAAGTCTGGAGTGCACTGGCGGGTGAGGGGCGCGCAGCGGGGGTATGGATTTATGCGAAAAGGCGGGTTTTGTTCTCTCATATAATAGGCGTCAGTCAATAGAGTTGGTTTTGGTTCACGGGGTCTTCTTAGTGAATTGATAGTGCCAATCCCGTACGTACTGACATTGGAGATGAAGCAGGTCAACATCTCGAGTTGAATGAAAAGCACCATACAGGCTTGAGGTGAAGGTGAAAGTAAGGTGTCAAGGGAAATCTGGAATCCGCCCGAGCTGGCTTTGGTAGAGTGAAGTTTCCCCACAAATTGATGATCGCATCAACCTGAGTGAAGGAAGACTGATTGTAGTGGGTAGGGTGAGATTTCCCGTATCAACCAGGAAGTCTGAACTCAGTTAACTAAAGGTGCGCTTTCTCGACTTTAGGTAGGTAAGGCACCATCAAAGTCGATCTTCTATACCTACACTTTCTCTTCCTGTCCTTTGACAGAAGTTGTGCTTGTTATTGCTCATCATTCTATTAGCGTGTCAGTCGTTCACTCCGTGAAGTTCATTATACCAACCAACCAGTAAAGTGTCTGATCGAAGATTGTCAAAGAGAGACGAGATAATAGAAAAAGAAACTAATGATTCGAGTTTCAATAGAAAGAGAGTCTTTGACGCCGGGCGAGCTAGTTTGATTCTAGATCGTATATGGAGATTAGGCGTCGACTCGGATGTTCTTTCTTTTCAGCTTTTTCTGCTCAAAAAGCACTGACTGGTCTAGGATGTGAGTGGTAATCCTTTTCGAGAACATGACAATCCAATTCCCATTTCTGAGGGGATAGGGATGGTCCAAAAAAACTACTAGTTAGAGTTCGGCGCAGCAGACTGATGCGCCACCTTGACAAAAGCCCGGTGACACCTCGCATCCCTCTATTAGCTGAGGCACTTTGCCCATCTTTCCTTCGCTTGGGACTCACTAGCACACTCCTTGCTGCTTTCGTGCTTGATGGCTTCTGATGAACCAATGATAGAGATCCAACGCTTCCCTAACAGCTCCTGTTCAATCCGTCCCTGAGCTTCTACTGGATGTAATACCGGGCATTCAGTCTTCAGGTGAAGAATGCGTCGAAAGAAGACCTTTGACTTAAGAAAACTTCAAGTAGTCAACACACTTTCCCCTAATCTAACTGACTGAAGTTGGAAATGAGGGTCGCGATTGAAATACTTCTGGACTCTGTAGAACGAGAGATCATCAAGCAATGCGCCCAGACGAATGATGTGAGGGAAGGACCAGCGTGGATAGGCGTGTTCAGTTAGTAGTTTTGAATAAGGAATGAGTTTTTGAATATTGTCAGGAATTTGAACAAGCAAAAAAGAGAAAAGGATTTTCTAGTCCTCTGACTATCACGCTGACTGATGTCAAAGCTCTCAGAATGGGTTCTCCTGACTCGAAGGAATAGGCTTCTGTCTCGCAAATGCGCGCGCCCTCGACCCCCGCTGCGCGCCCCTCGCATCAATAGCATTGGAGGAATCTGCCTCCGGCGGTACGCATTCTTTTTGAAGGGCCTTCTCTTACTTACTAAGTAGGCAATCAATCAGTACAGCCTTTGATGATTCACGCGGCAAAGAAGCCCATCGTTGAGCCTATTTCAGGTCATTGCTTCTCACTTGATTGGTGGGGTAAGTCTAAAGTGAGTCCGGGGGAAGGAGAATCGAAATGAGACTGATGTATAGAGTGGAGGCACGTTGAGATAGTCTGAAGAGAGACAGGTTGGTAGTTCCGAGTATAAAGGCTTAGGTGCCTCGTTGTCTTTCGCCTGTAAGAGAAAGACCTCATCAGTGAGTAGTAAGCCCCCGGCGAAGAAGAAGTGCTTATGCTCCGAAGACCAGAAGCGACTCAACACCGATCAGTAGTTCATTCTTTCAAGCTAGCGAGTCAGTCAAGTAATTCTTTGGAGAGCGGCCGAGGAATGCTGACTTCCCACAGGCAGATTCACTCTGCTTTGGATATCCAACCTGGTAGAACTCTCTTTTCCAAGGAAGAGGGCTGCTCGAAGGCGAGTGCACCTGTAGGTTGAGCTCAGCTACCATGATAGTCCAATCCATGTCAGTCTTCCTATGGTCGGTACTCAAATGCGCCGCCATCCGTCTTTTTTTGTGGAAAGAAAGCAGCTTCAGCTCGAAAAAGCGCCGGCCTATAAGACTTGCTTCAAAAACCTGGTGGGTGGGACGTAGACATGGGTGGATTCGATAGGCGGAAGGGATGAAAGAGAATGAATGGATCGGGCTATTTTCTTCAAACCCTTTACCGAGTGAAATCAGAACTCTAGCGAGTGAGGAATAAGAAAAGGCTTCCTTCATGTTCTGTGGTAATTCGAAACTCTCATTTGACCAGTAAATCGAGACTCGGATCCCAACTAACTCCACTTTGAACTAACCCGCGTACCACCAGCATTCCTATTTGAGTGTCGTTCGACTGCACGAATAGGCAGGAGAATAATAAGCTGCATTCAAGCAAGCAGGGGAGGGCAGGAAGGGAAATCTGTAGTAGGTTTGGCAATGCCCAAGTTGCTTAGACTAGTTCGTGGCCAAGATGAAGATATCAGAAAGAAGTTGGAAAGGAAGATGCTGAATGTCAACAGTGGATCCACGAATAAAGGGGAGACCTCACGATCAACTACGGCAAGTCTCTCGCCGGGCCTTCCTCCGCTACAACTGATGGTTATGGATTACGAAAAAGAAGGGGGATGAGCCGGGCTAATCAGTCCTTGTCCGCTTGCTCCACAAAGTTACCATGTTCGTTCACAGAGATTGAACCAAGCAAGTTCAGGCAGCTAAACAGAAGGCAGTGGCGGTGCGGGCCTTGGTGGACCCGGTATTTCATAGCAAGGTGATTTGCTCTATTCAAGAAAATGATGGAGATTTGATTTACAGGACAACTGATGAACAATAAGCTCTTGGCTATAGCCGACGACAATCAACTTACTCGATTCAGGCTTACCACCGCGGTCATTTCCTTCTCTTGCACCAACAATGAAAAGCCTCAAGACCATGAAGAGCACCAACCCAATAGTCCGGGAAAAGGGAATACCAACAAAGGAAGGAGAAAGAAGCAGCACTGATAGGGAAGTAGCAGGTTGATAGGTATAGGTCATTGATACCAAGATCAAGAATCTCTTTCTTTTCAAAGCTAGGTTGTCTTTCTTTCAATCGAGAATGTCACTTATAAATAACTCACTTGTTGTGCTCCGTGACGTGATATTACTTATCAAGGTGAATTGGTCTTTGTAGTGATGATGGTTATCAATAGAGGAGAGGTACACGTGCGTCCCAAGCCAAGGATGTAACCAACAGGAGTCGAACCTGCACATCAGGAATGTTTCCCTGTGAACTGCCATTATTCAATGAGTGACTTTTTTTCACCCTGTTCCCTCTGTTAGCATCTTGATTTGGGAAGACGACTTCACTTCGGTAGTCAGGGGGTCATGCTCGACCAACGAGTTCGTAATAGTGTGAACCTTTCTTTCGGAACGTGTGTGCCCATCCAATCCAATCGTCATAATGTGCCCTCATGTCCAAGCATTAATGTAACTTCACTCAGCTCAGTGTCAAGGTGCCTTCCTGGTCAGCTATAATTGTAACAGGAGAGATCAAGGGTATCTTGACGATTTACCCCGTACCCTCCTTAAGAACCACCATTGACCTGGCAAGAAAAAGGACAAGGACTGCCACTGGAAGAAATTCTGGGAAGTACTGAAAGGAGTTCACCGAAGATGAGCTGTATCGGACTGGAAGAGTAAGGCATTGGTTACGAAGCAAGGTGATTTAGATATCCGGAGGTGTGTGCTGGGCCTCTTTGCCTCACTGAAAGGAAATGACTTTCTTTCTATGTTTTTCTATGTAAGGCACGCTTAGCCTATCTAATGTAGGAGTTATGACCCCGGATATAATGTTTTCTTCAACTGCATTCCCTTAGACAAATCTTTCTGACGAGGCACGAATAGAACGAAGTCAAGACTTATTACGAATAGAACATAGTCGCTCGCTCATAAAGCGAGGTACGAGGAGTCTTTTGCCGGGGTGGGATATAACATGATCAGGGCTGGTACTCCCGATTTCTCGAAAAAGTATGGTTCGGATGTCCCGAAATGCTAGTTCAGAGTGAGAAGAGAACTGCCAAGACTAGTATAATAGCCAAGCCAGGGCCTGGTTCAAGTGATGATCGCAAATGCAAGTACTATAGGGCGGGCAGCCGATCAGTCAGCAACGGAGGCAGGAAAGAGAGTCTAAGTCAGGTGCATGCGATGCGGATTGAAAGAGAGATTGCTTTGGCGCAGAAGCGCACTTTGATGTGGCGGGGATACAAGTGTTGCGCACTAAATTCCCGAGGGGGCAGGGTCTGATTAACGGAATACCTAACGGACGGAAGCTTTGTTCTTCGACGAGGCGAAATCAGTTGCCAATGAAGCCGACGAGTCAGAGACAGGATGAAGATTGACATATGAAACCGCTGGGGCGCGCTTTGAATACGACAGGCAGGCCATCTATAACGTGTCTTTGGCAGATTCTTCCGAGGAATTTGGTCTTTGACAAGTTCTATGCGGCAGGAAAAGAAATAGCAGACTTCGGAGCGTGCCGAGGCAACCAACTCTGAAATAGCTTATTTTCTTAAGCATCAAACTTCTGAGACATCTTTGACACAGGCTTGTGCTGAATCTTCCTTCCCACCAATGGTCTAGAAAATACGGAGAATGTCAAGTCAGGCACCTCTGGGGCGGCCCATGCTTCCAAAGCCCCATCACTGGCAAGGGAATGAATTACTCGAGTGAATGTCGATTAGGACTCGAAAAGAAATGAACTCTCTATCGACGACTGATTTTCCATATATGCGACTGAGTTTGCAGCTTTTGATTCTGATCTTCCTGGCCCGGACGAAGCCAATTCTGATGCCTGATATGCTGAGATTAGAGATATGGATCCATGCCCATAATCATAATTTCCATCTCCAGAATCTTTCCACACTTCTTGGGGAGCGGCAGCAATGGCTTCTCTCCGTATTTCCCATTCTTCAGCAAAACAAGTGATTTCCTTACGGCCTCTCTAGCCAAATCGCGGTGCTCCTGTCCAATCAATCACGTCCTTGCTATGTTATATGTTTATCATCTAAGTATCTCTATATTTTGAATAATAGCATAGACTATAAATGAATTGGTATTGCAAAAGCATATGGTAAGTGGGAGACCTGCTTGCCAAGCTCGCCAGCTAAACTAGGATCAGGAAAGGGGTTCTCGAAGAGGCCCGTAGTGAACTTGACCCGAAGCAGAGGTCGCCAGTCGGAAGGAAAGTAGATGAAAACAACTATCTATTGGCTTGCCATGGGATCAGGATAACCCAATCGTAGCTCAATCTGGTCTTCTGAGCTCGGGAACTTAATCAAGTCACTGTCTTAACTTATCTAAGATCAGCAACTTGGAAACTCATTGTTCATCTTTGACTCTTTTCCTAGCATTTACTGACTCATTGGTACTTTGAGATGGTACTTTGATTCCCCGCTGCGCGCCCCTCACATATTGGCCACGATCCGCCCCACAGGTCTGGTCTTGTAAGAGAATGAATACCTAGCTGCTAGTAGCTCAGCAAGGCCCGGTAAGAAGAGAAAGGAAGAAGGGCTCAGTTGAGTCAAAAGGAAGAGAGCTGCTGTACCTAGCACCAATGCAAAAACAATATACCTCTGTATAAGAGTTCTCAGCTGTATTCCGTATCTCGCCTCTTTCTTGACTTGACCTAAGGTTACCTGCTGGCCCACCTATGCGCGAAACTGACATCATTGATCAAACCCCCGTGATTTTGGCCTAAACTCGATTTCCCTTAAGGAACGACCCCTGAAAGATGCCAAAAAGTAGTGGTTTTGGCCATAGCGAGATCAAAGTTTGACATTTCTGACATGTCGCTATAAGGGAAATTCATGTTGACTGGTTTTCCCGCTATATTAGACAAATCTTTATCGAAATTGATGTTGTGGAAATGGGCTTTAGTGATTTCACCCATAGGCGAGACAACACTTGATCGACAAATCGATCCTGTATGAAGGAAGGTGCCATCCGTCCAATCCCGCGTTTGATCTTCCACTTGAGTCTGTGATGAATTAATGTAGTAAGGTGTCACGTCAAACTATCCACTGGATAATATGAAAGAAAAAGATAAGGCAGTGCATCTCGCCATCTAGAAGGAAGAAAAGGTACGTGTGGAATGAAGGAAAGCACTGTTTTCTGCTGCTATTGGTCTACCGCATAAGCATTTTCACTCTACCAGGAAGATTTGTCGTCATTCATGCAAGGCTTCTCCGGTGGGATGAAGTGAGTGGTAAGTTAGCGCTAAGGAGTGAACAGGCGGAATAGCCAGACTGGACCTTGTTTGTAGCTCCTCTCACTCTTGCTATGTCAATCCAACCAGTTAACAAGTAATTGAGCTTAGCCTGCCAATGCCAATAACACCGGTAAAGTCAAGGAAAGGCCAGTCATGCAGGATACAGGCCAGGTTCAAGATATTGCTTGTAGAGAGCCCTTGAAGTAGATTGATAGAAGTCCAGTATTCATATCATATTCATTAACAGCATGATGAGGAGATAGCGTCGGCAGCACATATCCAGATTGGAGCTAGGTGGTGTATTGGTGAATCTTTCTTTGAAGGTTCGGCTTCGACCCAGATGAAGTTCCTCATGGATTATTGGAACAGGCAGTTCGGTACGCACTTCTCCTCCTGGTCCTGCTATAGGTGAACTCAAGCCTTGGCAGAAAACAGCAAGGACAGCCATTACTGCTCACAACCCCCACTCGGAACTACTACTTTTGTCTGCCCAGGAAGCGGCACAAGAGGAACCCAGGCAAAATCACACATATCTTGCGACTGCCTAGATCCAAAGCCAAGACCAGCATAATAGTACCCAAGGACCCCAGAGAGAAACGGAAATTAGCACCGAGCATCAACAGATCGAGAAAGACGTTGAGGTTTGTCTCAGTCAGCTACAGGACTTGTAAGCAGGAGAGCAGACCGGCAGCGAAGATTATTGAGTTTAGCCGTCCCTGTCACTTTATACGCTGAGCCCCTCAGCTACCGCCGGGAAAGGACAAGTCCTATAGCCCCACTTTGAGTGCGAGTTGCCACCACTGAACCGTACAGCCAATTTGACCAGATGAAGGTCGATTTCTTTGGTGACCTTTCCCCGTTCCACAATGGGCTAGCCTAGATATTCTCTTGCCACTTTCTTTAGTGATAAACTTTGATAGGCTTTCACGCCAATTCAGTCCTCGTAATCAACGACTTCGATAAAAAGGCCGAAACCAGGCCTAGGGGAATCAAGAAGATCAAGATGGAGTATGCGTTACGTGACTTCCAACAAGACTCCTCGCTGGTCTATCGAATCACTTTAGAATCGCTTTCACTTGCCGGTGCTTTCTTTAGTGGACAGATTCCCAAACGCGAGATATAGTTAGCAGCGTTTGGTTACCGCCTTGAATCAAGCACTTTGGTTTTGGCCTTGCTTTATTGAACCTCCTATACCCTTGAAGCTTTCTTCGGAATAAGAATGGTAAGTAGAAGAAGGGGCAGTCAAGCCAAGCTAGTCTAATCCCCGGCCTATCTCCATATGATAGTCGGCCTGGTCATCACTACGTCATCTCGTGAACTCTCAATATCATGGCGTCGGCAACACGTCCTCGGCGCGATAGGTCTTCAACCAAGAGTCTTTTTCATTCACTGACTCTAAAGCCTATGCCGTAACCCGAAGTCAACGAATTCGTTTTTCATAGTTTACTACCTAGTCACAGGTTATGTCCTTCCCTATTGAGGAATGGTTTATGGCGGATCCTCGTGGTAAAAGGGGAAAGAGAAAACGGAAATGCTCTTCTGTCCCTCTCTGTTTTGGGGGCTCTTCGTTCCTTTTGGTCTTTCTTTCGGTGGTTACTTTATTGGAAATCGTACGCAATCACCTGTTTTTCAAAATGTCAAAGTTGTGCCAACTGGCGTGCATGAAGCTAGGGGACTTTGTGATCTTAGACCCCCGCTGCGCGCCCCTTTGATTCTCGTGGGGCAGGACTAATCGACGCGAAAGCTTGTTTTCTTTCTTTCCGGTTAGAGACGGGCCGAAAGGATGTGTTTTCGCTTATATATATATACTAGTAGTTGAATTTACAGCTATACCGAGCGAGAAGCCCAAGAAAGTGAAGTGAAAGGATCTGCGCAAGCAAGAAGTTTCATAAAAAGAATTGGTTTCCTTTTCTCACTCTGCTAAGTAATTTGAATTGGCCTCAGATACCAACGGATGCCAGGGTGAAATTCCCATAATCTTTGAAGCTAGTTTCGGGCCTATATTCGACCCTCGGACAGATAGCTGTACGTAACCAACCCAAGTCTCAGTTCCGGGCGTCTCGAACGAATCAGCTTCAAAACTACTTCCTAGCTAGGGACAACCTCTAGTGTCAGCTTCAACACCTACAACTTCTGGACTTGATTTGGCCTATGCCGTCTCCCGCCATTTGCTATTTGTGTTCCAGGTAAGGCTCTTGGAAGGAAATGTCTGTACACGGGGGCCTAACATTTCATTACCTTTGGACGGACCTTTGTCTTGCATCTGAAAAGCGAGCTTCCTTCATCATCCGCATAGTGAATGAGAGCTGTAAATGAATGCCTCGCCCCATCTCTATTTTGTCCTTCGAATGATCTCAGATAGGAGCACAAATTCTCGAGCTCATCCTGGTCCTCTTCCCTCACAGCAATGTTCTCAAACTCTGACGAGTGGGCCACTATGTTGATAACCTCACTTTCGCTCATGTGCCGCCTGACTCGTTATACGTCTCCACACTAGAATACCTGACCGTGACTAGCAATTTGGCCGAGCTCAGTACAGTCAAAGTGGTTTTCTCATCATACCGCTTTTCGCTTTGTCTAGAGCTCGTGCAGCATCAACGGCGAAACGTCGAGCGCCTAGAGAAGGATCAGCTATGACCTCTTCCCAAGCTATGCCATACACCAAGGGATTGGTTTTCATCCTGAGAAAGAAATATGTATAACCAAGCCATGCACATGCCTCCTTTCTCTTTTTCAAAGGCCTTCTCCTATTGCTTGCTACTAATCCTAGCAAAGAGCGGTCCCATCTCTTCTAGCAACCCAAGGGAGACCCAAGCAGCAAGAAAAAGAGGGGATCTTACCTATAATGATTTGAAACCACATCTGACTCTTAAGGGCTCGAGAAGCATAAGCCTCCTCTTGGGGCATCCCATCCGCTTAAACCAACCTTTGGCTTGGTATTCCTCAAATCAATTGCTAACAACGTGGCCAATTTGCTATTACTCCCAAAGAACTCAATGATAATCGGACGCCTCGTCATCATCATCATTACGAGGGATTCTGGTGCGCCATCCTTCAGGCCTTCGTCTTAGTTGTCGGCAACTTGCTGGATCATCCTATCAGTCATGGTCAGGTTTGGGGTCTCCACGCCTATCCGGGCCTCTAGTACGAGCAATCTGTCATTCTTAGGCCTCTTTCCTATAAGCTTCGGGCTATGGCCACTACTAGAATATAAGGAAGAAGGCTTGAAATCAATCCATTCATTAAGTCTTTCAATATATGCGCTGCCATCCGAACTCTCGGACTCCTTTCCTTGTTTGGTTACGCAGAGAATGATCAAAGGCCTCTTTCAAAGCACCCAACCTCCTCGGTGGGCTATTCCTTATCTATGTCCGCGGATTCCGTCTCTTTATCTTCATCCGCCCCTCCTCGTCTTTGCCCCGCTATTGCTATTACGATGCCAGTGAGAAAAGAAAAGAAGAAGGAAACAGGCTCGAAAGGATTGGATTCGCCAAATCAACAACTGAGGAAGCCGATGAAAGACAAGCCAAGAAGTCAGAAGGGGAAGAAAAAGGGAACACACATTGACTTTCATTCGAGTCGTCTGATTCAGCAAATGACAATGGAAGTCTTGACATATTTCCATTTGAGATTCTCTGGAAGGAAAAGAAGACACAATACCATCCTGGCAGTCTTTCTCAATTCCCGCCTTGGTCTGGGCGAGCTTTACTACCCTTGTCGAGATGTTCCACCAGTGTTGGGATCTTTCTTTTCACCAAAAGAGGCAGACAAAGCTATCGGCGAGGGACATTGGATACCAAGCACTATTGACTTTGATAGTAGATTTGCCAAGCGAAGAAGAGTTGGAAATGAATCCAATTTGTGATCCGCGTGTTATTAAGACGAGTTTCTTTTGGGAGTCTTTCGTTTATTGGCTCAAGCTTTCAATAGTGATGAATGAAGAGCGTGGGCTAAGCGGGTGGAGTCTATAAGCGAGATACTGCCATAGCTGGAAGCAGAGTGAGTACTAGAGAGGTGTAGGGTAGAAACGAAGAAGGGGCGCAGAGGAAAAGAGGAACAATCACTGGTGCTGTCGCCAACAAATTCGTTATATTTATGTCTCGGCCCTTTATATATCTTTTGCATCTCTCGGAGGTAGTCAAAATGTGAGATTGAGGAGACCACATATATCTCGTAACCTCTCCTCTATTCTTTCAAAAAGGGTTGTCTCGGACTTGTATTGTATTTGAATCACAAACCCTTGATAAGAATAGACAAACAAAGTACGTACGTTTGGTAGATCTCCCACCCATTTGTTAGATCTTCAGGCATACTTATGCTAGTGAATCCGCTCTGAGAGTAGGTTCGCAAGGCATACAATTAAGGTTTCATTCCATCCGTCACAACTCTCTGTTGGCAAAGAGGGGTCCAGATGAAATTCGAAGAGAATTGTCTTTCTTATTCAACACGACTAGAGCCTACCTAGGATGACCTGGCTGGCGGGATGGAGAAAGTTTCATCCCTTCTTTCATCTAGTCGTTAGGAAGGCATCGGAGGCAAATATCGATCCGACTAGGAACAGAAGCTAATGTGGAAAGGTTGCCTGATGGGAAAGAAAGAACTAGACTTGATGGGTAAGCTGAAACAAAGGAAGTGGAAAGTCCAGTCTAAGGCTATGCATATTCATGATACGTAAGCGGGTGATATCGTCATTGAAAAGCTCAGGGTTATCATCCAAAGTCAAAGCAGACTCGATTATTGACACCCAAGATCTGCATCTTTTCCAATTCATTTTACACTCGGGAAAAGCTGTCATTAGGCTCTGTTCGACACAGTGAAAGGATGAAAGCGGTGTTTGCATACCGACCAGAAAACCAGGATTAGGTTCTTGGTACAACGCGACCACCACTCTCACAAATGGAAAGGCAGATGTTACTTTTGATAGAATCTCTTCTTTCGTCAGAACCACTACTGAACAACATTGAAGGAGCCAATATTCCTGGTGGCAACCTGTATGAATTATACGCAGGATCAAAACACGGGACGGGACTAAGCAAGTGGAAAGAGAGAAACGGTACATTCGATTGTTGATCATGATGTTTGTTTGTTTGTTGGGGGCTGTTGCGCTATGTTACTTCAGAAAGACAAAGAGAAGAGAAGGCAAGGAAGGCAAGGCAAGGCAAGCATCAGATCTCTCTATCTCGGGGCAGCGGGAGGCAAGAAGGAGGGGCGTACAAAGAACTCACCTCCTAGGAAGAGCGCTAAGGGCTGGTCGGAAGAACGCGAAAAGACAGGGACTTTGGTCGGAAGAGAGCTCAAATCACATTATTTTACGATAATATGACAGACCTTCGGCATAACTAGGAAGTGGCTCGGCCGTAGGAACAGTGGGGAAGGAAGGTCAGCAAGATATGAGCCCTCCCCAGCTCCAAGTAGAGACAAATGTGTCACCTTTCCATTTTGTTCAAGATACTACTCATCGGGCGCAGGAATTACGAAGACCTACTTCACATCCCCGCTGCGCGCCCCTTATTTACGTCTCACGACCATTTCGCCATTGTCACATTAGCTTCTCCAACGCTTACCCCTACTGGGAATCTGTTTCTGTATCGATCGGGCAAGTCTCGCTCGGGATATTCTCAATACGAAAAAGACATCAACCAATCTTCTCTTCTGCCACCCTTTCTTTGAACCTTGTGAATGCTCTGTATGTCTGAAAGATATGAACTGAGGGCCATTAGGTGAACTGTATGAATGTGAACTGAGTGCCATTAGGTGCAAGGAATGGAAGGCGATGCTCCAACAAAGACTAGAATGAATCATGATCAGTCAGGTATCAGTCCTAATAGTGGACTGCATAATTGTGGGGTTGACTGGACCACTTCTCTAGTTCCTCCTCAAATTGCTTCCATTTCTCCTACTCGTTGTCCTCCGTTGTGGGCCCTTCCTTTAACGGGTTGTTGTGTAATATGCGAGTAAGGTCCAGTAGAACGTGCATGGATTTGATCATCAACTTGATGAATGAATTTGAGGATATAGGACTTTCCTATTAGAACAGGTTGTTCAAAAGGATCTCCTGTTCTTCCATCAAATATCTTGCTTTTTCCCCGGTACTCGGGCTCAAATACCCATGGATTTCTTGTTTGTTTACTGGCTTCATATAATTCAGAAAACACCACTTTTCTCGAAGCCTCTTGCTCATATCTTTCATCAAAGGCTGTACTGATTGATTGCCTACTTAGTAAGTAAGAGAAGGCCCTTCAAAAAAGAATGCGTACCGCCGGAGGCAGATTCCTCCAATGCTTTGATGCGTTCCCTTCTGTTCACTTTCTTTGCCGCAAAGGAATTGAGAGAGTCGTTTCTGACCGGAGTAGAGAGGAACACTTTTTGCCTCACCTCAGTAATGGTCTTCCTTGCCCTTTCTAGATACAGATAGAGAAAGGTTAGGGACTAATTCATCCCAGACAATTGATGAATGCCCACCGCGTACACCAGCCAAAAGACCTAGGCCGTGCTTTCTTTCTCATTGGCGAGTGATCGTTATGGTGGGCAAGCGGGGAGGTTGACCAATATCAACCAACGAGGTATTCATTCGTTTTGCTTTCGCCTCTTTGGGTGTCCTAATTATGCGCGGCAATCTACAGAAATGGATGTAGTTCGACGGTAGAAAGTGTGAGCATTCCTATTTGTTGTAGAAAAAAGGACTGTGTATGCGCTTGTGGAAGCACCTTGAGTAACCCCTAACTCAACTTCATTTCCCATTGAAATGGGTCTCCTTCTTTCCAGCGGAGGGAGCAAGAGAGAATCTTTCACTACAGCGTCAACATTCTATTTCATCACCAACCCGGCGCCAATCATTCCTCTTTACAAATTCAATAATAAGACATCCGTAGGACAGCGGAAATCTGAGAAGCTGACCTGGCTTAGTAGCTTTGATGCATTCCCTCAGCATCTTGATTCTTTTTTTATATGATTAAGACATGCATGCACGCGTTTCAAGTGTATTTAGTTCCAACCGGGAAGACCAGGAAAAGATCAGAATTGAGAAATAGAAATAAGACGGCACCCATACGAGTGAAGAAAGAATTGTTCCCGAGTAGAGAGGACAGGGGTGATTTGCTTTCGAAGCTGATACGCATATTAGAGATGCTCTGGGCTGGGAGATCGAAAGCCCATATAAAGAACTGCATTCAGAGACTGAGATGGAAGCTATTCAAAAGAGAATTCTGTCACTGTAGGAATCTCAGTTACTAGAGTTGCTTAGTCTAGCTTGACTTATTTGTTGCTTGCACCTATCCTCTCGAGCGGAATTCCATCAACCGGAAAAAGGACGAGAGATTGTTAGTGCGAATGAGGGGCGCGCAGCGGGGATGGTGATCGCCAGGCTCAGATGGCGGAGCTGGGTTGCTCTGATAGGCACTTAGCGGGGCTCGGCGTGTTGGGGATAGGCCGGGCGGCTATGGCCAGCCTAGGCATCGGTTTGAGGACGAGTTCTACCGGCTCTACACTGACTTATCCCGTATTGCCCCTTCTGAGCAGTACTCTGGGGTGGAGTCATTCGAGCAGACTGAGTGGTGGTTAGCTGCTAAAAGGCGTGCGTTTACTCTCTGTCGTGCGCCTGAGGAGCATTGGACGGAGCTCGCTGCTCCCCAGCTTCAGGGTATAGCGCTGCAGTGGTGGGAGACCAAGCGCACGCGGTACGATGGTGATGCCGCGAGGAGGCGGGCGATACTCAAATAATGGATATATTCTTGGAGGGGTGGGAAAGGTCACTTCAGTCTGAGTGAGTAGGCTGCTTTCCAAATAGAATAGGCGAGCGCGGCTCTTCTGAAACTACTAATGAATGTTCCGAGAAGGGACCCCCTAGTTCCAAAGAAGGTAGACGCTCTCCCTGGCATTTCACACTCTTTTGATGAATGCGCCGGGAGAAGACTTCCCTCGCCCAAAGGATTGGCTAGTCAAATGCGTAGGCATGATAGATTCCAAAATAAGCTTGAGCTGGTTAGTAGGAATGGGCTCGTCCATCCTTTGCAAATGAGAAGTGGTGTGGATACTACACACTTTCCTTGATGAATCCATTGTCTATGATGTCGGCATCCGGCTTGCTTGCCTTGATTGGATGGGAACTTGAAGGCCATCTCAATTAGATTGGTATGGACGAATTCATTGATGATGTTCAGGGGAGGCCCCATATTGACAAATACGTGAGTATATACGGTCGGTATTTTTGGTGCGTACCTAGGAATGGTGAAAAAGTTGTCATGCACTGTATATACTGGTGCCCCTTGATTGATTAGTTGATCAACGACCTTCATGGCAATATCAGCATCCCTTTGATGAATCATGTTTGCGCACGTCGATGTCCGAGTTTGACGCGTATTTCTATTAGTTGTGGGGACCCTGAGCGTGACCTTCCGTCGCTTTTTGGGGCTCATAGCTCGATATCTGAGCCTCATCGCTCTTCATATAATCTTGCACCGTAGTGAGGAAGGGCGTACTATAGAAAACGGGTTTCCCCAACTTTGCCCGAAACCATCCGACTAGGTTAAGCAACGTCATCAAAGTCACTACCCCCGGGTGTTTCCCGCACCAAAATGGATAGCAATGTCGGGCCAGTGAGTGGGAATCTTTAGGACTGAGCAGGGATGCATTGGGTGAGTTATGGATGATCTTCGCTATACTCAACAAGGTCATCCCGTATATCATGGGCATCAAAAAAGCCTTGAAAAGCTTTCGTGTCAAGATGGATTGAATTCAATAGGTGGTATTGATGAGAAAGAGTCTGTGTGTACTCTTTTCTGTAAATAGTGCTCCTTCCTTTGGATATCCTCACGAGAAATTCTATCCAAATGCATGTGTCTAGTTCAATTGATGTGTGTACTTTTTCCATTGAAGAGTAGTTTAGAGGTTTGAAGAGCGGAGATCTGACATGTTTGAATCCCCTACACTCCATTGCCAGACTGCTTCCTACTCGTATACTTGGGCTGACTTTCTTCTCCAAGCCTCTGACTGACTATTGAATCAAAAGGCAGCCCCATGATCTATTCAGCCAGCTCAACTTGACTTTTGGACACCTTCAAGTGGCTTGGGTTGGCTTAGGCCGGTCTGATGAGGTGTACTTCTCCTTCCTTCTTCTGGCTCAGCCTGACTTTCTTCTTTCGAGCACTAGCTCACCCCTTGCTTGGTCTTTCGCTTCGCCTCATAGGGTGTGTTTTTTGTGAGGACTTGGAACCTTTTCTCACTGTGCTCCGGCCGAAGGCTACCAATTATAGCCTCAGGAGAAGTGGCTGGGAAAGAAGCTGAAGTAGTTAGGGGAAGGAAGATTCTATATATCTAGAAAGCTATCCCCGCTGCGCGCCCCTCCATCAAACAGAAATCAACGTGAGATCCGTTAATGGCTCTATGGTAATGGTGCTTCTCAACGAGTCCATCCGAACGACTGACTTCTGATAGAGGAGTACAAAGGATGAAATCAGGAGATCATCTTCACCTCTGTTCAGAGGACCAAAGAGAAGGGTCTTCTCCAAACCAAGCCAATTATCAAACCAGAGGGATATGGAACTACCACTACCTATGTTCCATTTCACACTGCTAGCATAGAGCCCCCATCCTCTTCCCATGCTTTTCAAAATGTGATAACCATTTCTCTCTCAAAGAGGTTGCAAGCCCATTCCTATTCAGGTATTGAGCTTTCATGACTCTAGAGAAGAGTTTCTCACTATTTGAAGCAACAGACCAGTGGAGCTTAGCTAAAGAGACCAAGTTGTTTTGTTCAGTTTGACGAATACCCAGTCCTCCTCCATCTTTGGGGTTACAAACCTCTTTCCACTTAATAGGATGAAGACCTTTTCTATCAGAGCCATGACCCAAAAGGAAATCCCTAGAGATGCAATCAATGTTGCTACAGATAGATTGAGAGCTTCAAACACTGAAATGACACGTTCCGAAAGAATATTTCATTGCTGTTAGAGCGAGAGAAAGGTCAAGCAGGAGGAGATCGATATTGTGACTAGACCGGCTAAGCTCAGAGCTATGACTTATCTCTAACTGCAGGGCTAGGTCGTGCTAACGGACAGGCAGGAAAGAGAGAGTGAACTATTCAACTGAACTGCATCTCGTGCTAACAGCTATGAATGCTAACCCAATCAAGCAATCTCAGCAAGGTTGTAGAGGGAAAGGAAGTTTGTTATTACAGCTAGAAGGGGAATCAACTGGCTGAAAGGCTATCCCAGCTTCAAGGCAAGGGAAAGTAGAAGAGAAGAAATTGAGAAAGCAAAGCAATTGTATGGCGCATTCATGATTGTGAAAAGCACAATTCGATTTCATAAATACTTAACTCGCCGGCTAACTATCAAAGCCCTGACAGCTCGCATAAATGAAATAGGTCCCTACCTGGTCGAAACCCGCCCTTGCTCAAAGAGCTTGCCTGGAACTGAGCCTTTGAAATCAGAAGAATTTCATATATTTTGACTCCATTTCCTTTCCACTTATTGCTGCTTTTGGGAAATACTATCTATCTAAGAACGCTAGTGAAGTTAGCTTGATTCTATTTCCTATCTATCGGCACCCCCGAGGTTGACTACTTCAAAGTCAGAGTCTGGACTTGACCACTGATAGAGGAAGAGGATGCTCTACTTAGTTGGAAGAGTCACTTTTTGACCCCCGAAAGGGCACCAAGAGAAGGGGTGCGCAGCGGGGACAAGGAATATATTGATTGACAACAGTTGACATTGTGCATTTCATCATTTCATTACCGGTACTTGACCAAGTGCATATTATCATATTGTAAGTAAATCAGTCAAACAATTTCCCTTTTTGACTTGTTCATGTACGATTGTGAGATCTCCCGGTGTGATACACGACAATCCTAGTGTATGCCGGGAATGTGCTCGTTGTTCCTATTCTGTCTTGTTCTTTCCTTTTTGACTTTCTGGAAAAAACCCAGCCAAAGTCCTCAAATCAGCCTTCTCAACCAGGGGAGCAGAATGAATTACTCCGTAATAGCTTATGACCCAGATTCGTCAGTTGAAGTTATATCTCATTTGTTCTCGAACTTTCACCTTTTTGAAGTCCCGCCGAGAAAGTAGAATAAGTAAAGTGTATATCGGGTTCATGCCTTTTCCTCCACTTGTCCGTTCAGCAAGTACGAGAGCCGGGGTCCCCAACGAGAATGAGTTGAGCTGGACCAGGTGGTCTCTTGGGAAGCGAATCCAACCTCCTTTTACTCTGGAAAAGCTCGTCCGTTGTATGGAAAGTCTGTGGGAGCACTCTTATACAGAGGGTCTGACGCGTTTTGAATTGAATATAATTCAATACAAAATACTGCTCGGTAAGTATCAATTCGCCCCATTTGTTGGAAAAATCTGTTTCCCACTCGAGTCAGAGGAAAAACAAGGATGGGCTACTCTATTGTCGCCATACGAGAAGATGTGGGGCAGGATATATCCTGACTTGAGAGAAAACAATGTTCTGGTTTTGCCGCAAACCAGGGCAGATCGGTTTGTTCTTTTCGCTGTAGGCTTGTATTTGTATTTAGCCTCCTCTGTTGATCTTGCACGAAGTCAAGAGGAATCACTTGAGTCTCACATTCAAACCCTGAGTAAGGTTTCTGAAGGCTATGTTCTTGATCTCAAGCCTTCAATGGGAATGCAGCCTACTCTGATTTTTTCTAAAGTCTTTCCTCTGTTTGGAAATCATGAGGTTTTTCCACTTATCTCATCTATCTTGTATAATCCTTTAAAGCTTGAAGGCCAAGGCCTCAATCCCAATTTGGAATACGATCTCACTTTCTCAAGTGTATGCCCTTCTGCTATCTTTATGGAAATTGTACTGGAGACAGTCCTCAGAAATACTTGGGATAAGGTCTTCCCCATTCTCTATCCTAATAATAATAATGTAAGTTTTTATCGTGCCCTCAGTCAAGTTGTGATTACTGCGTCAAATCGTTCATTATTGGATTTTACGCGTCTACAAGAATTTATTGAGAGTATGGATCTGGGGGGGGGAGTGATAAAGCGCGTAAGCTGCGGAGACAAAAGAGTTCTAACATTTCACAACAAAAAACTAATAATTGGTGCTGATGGAAAAGTGAGAATATTGAGGGAGGAGGGGCGCGCAGCGGGGATCGCCTGAATCAATAACATTCTTTCTCTCGTCTTCGTCGATACCAATCATCATGAAATCCTTCAATAAAAGAGTACGAAGCCTTCAACTGGATCTCTCCTTTAGAGTCCAAAGACAGAACCATCAAATGAAAGGGCAGTACTCCTTCTTCCCCTGCTTCAAGAAAAGAGAGATCTCCATAGGAGTTCGGACAATAGCTTTTCAACTGCATTAAGGTAAAAGAGAGAATAAGATTTGGACGTACCAATAACTACCTTAGTGGTTGTCCTATCAAAGTTGATGCCTAGGTACCCTAGTCTGAACTCTCTATCAAAGCTCTACCTTAGGAAGAGATCTAGGATGGCTTCACTTATCTCACCAACAGGAGCTAGATCACTAAAGCTGAGATCCGGCCTCCTTTTTCCATATGCAACGATAGGGATCTCAAAGAGGAAAGACAGGACTTTCCCTGTTTTTATTAGAGGTTGGAGCTTTGACAAAATCCTAGAGGCGGGTAAGCTTATTGAAAGATCCAAGTTGATGACGTATAGCCTATCCACCTGACCCATCAATTTCATATGAGACGCTACTCTTTCATCTAGGAAATCGTAGACATCCTGTTTTCCAATATCAAATTCATCAAAAAAAGAGAAACCCAATAAACCAGGCTGTCCTTCTTTGAGGGTAGAATATCAGTCTCCATATCTGGTTTACCACTCCTAGCACCTATAAGTATTTCAGGGAATGAAGGCCCCCGCTGCGCGCCCCTGCTACTTGCCTGTCAGTGCTGCTTCTTTCTTGAGTAGGGAAAGGCTCAGCCTTGTCCAAGTCGTTAGGATGAATCGGAGAAACTAGTTTCGGAATCGTTTGCCAACCGTCGAAGATGGTCCAGAAGTTCACCACTGCTAATGCTGAACAATCTATTCCCAAAGCTTTTCCACTACTGGTCAGATCTTTCCTTTCTGATCGCCTTTTTGTCTCCTTGCTTGGGATTTGACCGACCTAATACATCAGCCTTGGCCTACTCTTTGTCCTTGCGCTTCTTCCAAAAGTGGTTGGCCGAACCTGGCCCCGGGCAATAGGCCCCACCAAGCATCAGCAATATCTTCTTTTCCTGGTCGTATGACTGCGGCGCACTAAGTCAGCGGGTACGTGGAAGTCTTTTTGCCAATATGGGAAGGCCACGCGCTCGAAGCTCTTCTCGGCACCAACAACGAGCTGACACCCGAGGATGTCTACACTCACTTTCGGTGTTTTGAAGAGAAGTTGAGACAAATGGGCAAGCTAAAGGCCATACTACCGCACTAAAGGCAATAGCTCTTTCCGCCAAAGGCGCCTACTCGAATCAGAGCCGCTACTCACCGCCGCCCGACGACATTTTGACATATGGCATTTAGATCTCTTTACCAGATTCAGACCAACAAAACCTGCCTGATAGTTGTGCCGCCTTTACAACTTGCTGCTTTGCTTTACTGACCCAAGGAGTGACTTTTTGGGGGCGAAACATTACATTAGTAGTTTCTTCCTCCCGGCGCACTGAACCCTTGAAACTCATTGCTCTGCTGTCTTTCCAAATGCATAACCTTCTCATTCTCGTCCAGATTCCACCCGAAGCTGTTAAGGACTTCTGCAATGTCAACAACGAACCGCATGCTGGGCTCAAGTTAGTATTGAGTGCCATGAGTCCATTAGCCTTGTCTAGTATCCTGGGAATGAGCTGTCAGTTTCTATTTCTTCTTTTTATCTTAGTTTGAGATTTTGGCGAGTATTTGACATTTCCTGAAACAGTCAGATTTTTTCTATCTGTGCTAAAGCGTTGTTCTCATTGAGCCCAATTAATTCCTCAATTCCCCAATGAACTCGCTCGCATAAACTTCACCCAATGAACTCTATGACTCTGCAATTTGGCAATGAAGCATCTCAAAAGGGAAGCGTCCCGGGACTGTGCGAAGAGCCATTATCTCTTTCACAGCATTGTCAAGTCCATCTAGATAAAGAGGTGCCTCACAACCTATCGCCGTCAGAGAGCTGGTTAGGGTTGACCTTAGTGCATTTACGAATTGAATTAGCAGCCTTAGCCTTCCTGGCCTAACCCGACCTCCATCTCGCTCTCTAGTCGTGGGTGGGCCATATGAAGAATTTCGTTAGAAAGTTTGATGCGCACGTACCTTCCGAGCGCCAGGACTTTAAATAGACGGTCTGTACTCCAGCAGCAGTTCGTGAACAAGACTTTGAGCAATATCGGCATCCGTCTGATGGATTCAGTTGGCGAAGGTCGCTACCTCAACCAAAATCTTCCGACTCGCTTCGTCGAATCGGAGAGCCACCCCGATCATAGATCCATATAGACGCTTGGTTCATACACATGGTTTTCCTAGTTGTCAAGTATGTCTGACTATAACGTACAGGTCGAGACAAGGCTACTGAAAACAAACCACCCTATATTGCTTACCAATTTCATAAGTATTTGCTGATTCGTATACTGAAAAAGAAATCCTTGCATAGTGAGGGGCGCACAGCGGGGATTCACTCGACGTTCAACAAATTGTAAAGTATTGGCATTCATTATATCCATCCAAGGCCGAGCTCATCTCCTTCTTCCCATAGACAAGAGGCATTTTGATCAGTTTACGATTGAAGTACTTGCAAACAACCTCGTAGATTGATTTGGGCAATTTGACTTTGAAAAAAAGTATTGGAATCTGAGAATAAGGGGAATTGAACAATAACAATAAAGGAAATAGCACTTTGAAACCTTCTACCACATATAACTGAATTCCAGATGCTATTTTCATACTCAATTAATAAAGGGATTTGGCCTTGATCCTTCCATCAGGGCAGGGATATAACTGCTGGCTTATTCCAGATTTGTTCATTTCCTTAAGAGCCGGGAGCTTTCTTTATGCTAGCTGTCGCCGAACTAGCGCGCGCAGGAAACCTACCTACTTGCTAAATATACCTCTATATTACCTTGAATTCCCTAACAAAACAGGAATATTTAAGGATCCTAGCAAATGAGCCTTTTTTCTGACTTATTGGTTGGTTTTGACCCGCGTGAGTAACTTGATTGACTTGCCTTGACTGAGGCTTCGCTTATTTATCTTCTTAAGAATATATACGTTCCGTTAGTATCCCCTTTCATGTTAGTTGCTTTTTCCATTTTGGTTTGTCTTTCTCTTTTCAGATTCATCATTGTTGGAGCTTTCGAATAGGGTAATCGGATCGTTCCAATGAGAGAAGCCTGCCGAGTTTAGTGGATATTAGAAAGGAATAGGTAATGCTCAAGCTCCTCCTGGTCGTTTTGGTTGTTTATTGATAGAACGTCAGACGACTTCTTCTTTATCCTTTAGGTCTAGGGCACCTGAGTCTTACCAAGAACGCCCATAATCTAATTGGCTGGCATCCTTTGTGTCTAAGTTGGATTGGGGATTGGGCGCTGAAGCCCTAAAGCAAGGGGCAGGAGCGGTATGAAGGCAGGAAAAACAAACTTAGTGAGATACTTCAAACTGATGAACTGGGACTAATTCCTGTAGCATAATGGCTATTCTCCTCTTCAAACCCCAGCCAGTTAGAATCTAGCTATCGAGATTCAAGAGGCCTTTCAACTACCCGCCACATCTCCTTCTTTCCCTCGAATTGGAATTTGGAATTTCCAAAGTGGGAATCCCTTCACGCTTTCTCCGCTCGAACTCTTTTCCTTCTCGCCGCCAGGGCCCAAATAACCTAATCTCTTGCAATTGGACACTAATGCAGTAAGTATATAAATAGGAATTCGCCACAACCCCTAAATCAAACCTGTCTGCCGTATCCTTTGAATCTCGGTCTCCTTCGCTATCTTCATCGATCTCTGATTCTTCTTGGGCAGGGCTAAAGCATTCCATGGACTATCTTTTCTTGGTAAGTTCTTCCACTTTGTCCGATTCTCTCATTTTGACCTACGTAATTGATGGAAGAAGATTGGTGAACTTTCTCGCATATTACGAGCTAGCTTTTTTTTCGATATGAGGAGTGAGATTTTCCACCTACGCTTTCCAACAAACTCTAACGATTGGTTAGTTTGACGTAATAAGTGGTGCCTTTTCCGATCAAGATAGAGCACGCACCCCTCCACCGGGCACTACAGCGAAGTTGATTTATGACAATCCGACTTGCCCTCTCATGTCTTCAAAAAACCAAATCTTTCTAGTTCGAATTCATGTATGAATCCGGTAAAAGGACCAGAAAAGGACGGAACTGATAGTCTAAAGGCCGAGTCTCAGTCTGCACGCTCTTTTGTCTTTTGATTCCAAAAAGTGAATCAAAAGGTAGATTCCAGAGTTGCGCGAGATGAGTGACTAATTGGTAAGCACGGAACTTGAAGTCAAAAGGAGCTGGGCTTTAACCGACTCGGGGATGGGGCTTTCCTCAGTCTCAGGCAGCGCCGAGCAAATGCAGGTTCATGCCAGGCTCCGCCCTCCCTACCTCTTGCTTTTTGAAGCTTATTCTGGGAATGCAAGCTCTCCAACGTGATGAGTCTGACTTCCAGGATGTGTTCTAATGCCTGAGCTCTGGCTTGTTCTAATACTGGATTCTACGT